ATATAAATATAATATAAATTTTTTATTTTAAAAAGAAATAATATACAAATATTTATTCTGTAGTTTTCTTTTTAAAAATATATTTTATGAGAAAATCAATTTTTATCTTTTAGATATGAATTTTTTTTTAAAAAAATTTATTTTGATTTTTTCATGGGGGTATTAGTATAATAAAGTACATTTCTCTTTCTAAGAAAAGGTTATTGTACCTCTTTAGGCTATGTTTATATAATAATTAAATTTGATCATGGTTAACAAGTTGGGTTAAAATGATGTTATCTATTTTTGATTCATTTAGTGGGCAATATTTTTTAACCCCGGCTCTATATCGCTTGTATAATATTTGTTCCAGAATAATCGGCTAGACCAATTAAGCTTGTACTCTAATTGTGGTAAAATTAAACTTTATTTTTTATATTTTTCTTTTTTTGGTAGAATGAGAAAGGTTTTATATTTTTTTGTTTAATTTGTAAGATTTAATAAGCGAACCAGATTAGTACCTGGTTAGATAAAATTTAAAAGTGCAGGAGTAAAGTTATATTTAAACTGTAAAGATATTGGCAGGTCTCTTAAATTATCTTTGGAGGTTGGGTAATAATTGAGAACCCTCATTTTCAGCTTTTTTTTTTGGCGCATGTATGATCGTTTATTTTATTCTTAAAGATTGTAATTAGAAATAATTCTTTAAAAAAATAGATAAATACCTGGTTTATAAAAAAGTTTTAATCTGACCTACAATATTTTATATTTTGGATTTATTTTTTTGAGAATTTAATGAAATTGTAAAAGACAGTAAATTAATTTTGATATTTAATTGAAGTTTATCTAGAGACGGTACAAATCATCCATCAATTGCCCAAAGGGGAGTAAGTTGTAGTAAAGTAGGTTTAGGGGAATCTGTACCTAGTAATTTTTTTTGAACTAATTATGGTTGTGTTTTGAAAACACAATTTGGGTTTTTCCCTTAGTTTTAAGAGTTTAGTTTAATTTAAAACGTTAGACTGTAAATCTAAAGATTCTTTCTCTTGTTTTTTTTTCTTTTAATTCAGGTTATTTTAATGGTTTTTTTTATTGTTCAAGGAATTGCTTTTATTACCCTTTATGAGCGTCATTTATTAGGTAGAAGACAAAATCGTCTTGGTCCCACTAAAGTTAGTTTTATAGGTGTCTTACAAGCTATTATGGATGGTATTAAATTATTAAAGAAGGAGCAAATTACTCCTTTTTATTCTTCTGATATTTCTTTTTTACTAGTTCCTGGTATTTCTTTTGTTGTTATATATTTAGAATGGTTTACACTGCCTTATTTTTTTAGTTTTTTTAGTTTTGAGTTTAGTGTTTTATTCTTTCTTTGTTTAGTTGGTTTTTCTGTTTATACTACTTTAATTAGTGGTGTAGTAAGAAAATCAAAATATGGTTTGATTGGTGCTATTCGTGCTAGAAGCCAAAGTGTTTCTTACGAAATTGCTTTTTCTCTTTATTTACTTTGTATTATAATTCATAATAGAATATTTTTTTTTCATTCTGTTTTCAGTTTAAGGTTTTTTGTAATTTATATTCCATTTTTATTAATAGTTTTAGCTGAATTAAACCGTGCCCCTTTTGATTTTGCCGAGGGGGAGAGAGAGCTTGTCAGCGGTTATAATGTGGAATTTTCTAGAGTTGCTTTTGTTTTATTATTTTTAAGAGAATACGGGAGTTTAATTTTTTTTAGAACCATTTCTTCTGTTTTATTTTTTAATTTTAGTTTTTTTATAATTTTTTTTTTATTTTCTATTCTTATTTTTATTCGTAGGGCTTATCCACGTTATCGTTATGATTTTATAATAAGTTTTTTTTGGTTTAAATTATTACCTGTTTCTCTTATTTTATTGGGTTTTTTTGTTATTTTATTTTTTTAAATTAATAATGTTTATTTTTTAGATATTTTTATGTTTTTTTATTTGTTACAATTTATTTTTTATTTTAAGGAAAGAATAATAAATGTTCTTGTCAAAAAGTTTTTTTTTGGTTTAATTGGTGTTTTTAGATTTAGTTCTTCTTTACCTTTAAGTTCTATTATTTCTGTTTTTACTTTTATTGTTTTGTTAGTTTGTTGTTTTGGTGGTTATTTTACTTACTCTTTTTGTCCTTGCGGAATAATTGAATTTACTTTTGTTTACGCTGTAGTAGCTTGAATAAGGACTTTTCTAACTTTTATTTCTAGTGAAAAGTTTTCTATTTTTATAAGTAAAGAGGGTGATAGATTTTTAAAAACATTAAGAATATTGTTGGTAGAGTTGGTTAGAGAATTTTCTCGTCCTTTAGCTCTTACTGTGCGTCTTACTGTTAATATTATGGTTGGTCACTTAATTAGAATAATAATTTATCAGTTTATTGAAATTTCATCTGGTGTAGGTTATATTTGAATTACTATTTTAGCTATTATAATGGAATGTTTTGTTTTTTTTATTCAAAGTTATATTTTTTCTCGTTTAATTTATCTTTATCTAAATGAGTAATCTAAGGTGTTAACTTAAATTTTAAAGTGTTAGACTTTTAATCTAAAAATGTATTTTTCACATCTTAATGTTAGTATAGCATAAGAAGTGCATTTGTTTTAAGCGCAAAAGATATAAACTAACTAACAAATTTTAAATAGGTCTTCTAAACTTATTCTGGGTTTATCCCGTTTGTTTTTAATTATTTTTTTAAGTTTTTCTGTTTTTTTTATTTTTTTTGTTAATCTCTTTACTTCTAATATTCTTGTTTGATGGAGTGGTTTTTTATTGATAACAATTATTTTTGTTTTTATTAATAAAAATTTATATTGTTACGCTGGTCTTTTAAATTATTTTATTATTCAAGAAGTCCTCGGTCTTTTCTTTATTTTTTCTTTTATGGAGGGTTTTCAATTTTTTTTTTTACTTATAAAGGTTGGGGTTTCCCCTCTTCATTTTTGAGTTTTTAATGTTTTAGAGGGGGTTTATGGTTGGGGTATTATGTGATTTTTAACTTTCCAAAAATTACCCTTTTTACCTGTTCTTTTGGTTTTGGTAGATTTTTTTTTTTTTGTTTTTATTGTATTGGGTATTTTTTTTTGTTATTTTCAAATGCTTATTTTAAAAGACTATAAAAAATTAATTATTATTTCTTCGACCGAGTCTTTTAGCTGATTAATTCTTGTGGGTTATTTTAATTTTTTTAATATATATTTTCTTTTTTTTTATTATTTTTTTCTAATATGTTTTATATTGCCTTATTTAAATAATTTTTATTTTAATTTTTTTAATTGAGAACTGGTTTTAGTTTTTTTAAATATACCTTTTACTTTTACTTTTTTTGTTAAAATTTTTAGTCTAAGTTTTATTTTTTTTTATAATAGTTTTTTGTTTTTATTTATTCTTTTCTTAATATTTTTAAGGATAATTAGTTTTTCATTTTTTCTTGTAAATTTAAGTGTAATGAATTTTTCTAATATTCAGTATTCTTTAAAATATAATTATTTCTTTTTAATTCCTTTTATTTTTTTAATTTTAATTTATTACTTTAGTAAAATAAATTATATCATCTTGATAAGGTGGAGTTCCTTTGGAAGTAATAAAACGAAAAATAGATTTTTACTATGTTTGGTTACGGTCCAAAAAGATTCCTCGTTTTTGTGGTTTAGTTTAGAAAGAATATTTACTTTTGGTGTAAGAGGGTATAACTACATTTTTTACTCTTTTAGTTTATCTATAAAATATAACTCTGAAGAAGTTAAGAATTTAGGAGTATTTTTAAAAGGTTTTTTTGGTTTTTTAAATTCTCTTGTTATTAATCTTCCCTCTAGAAAGACTTTAACTCTTTATTGGAATTTTGGGAGAATACTGGGGATGGTTTTGGTTTTTCAAATTTTAACTGGTACTTTTTTAGCTATATATTATTCTGCTGATAGTATTTTGGCTTTTTCTAGTGTTCAATATATTATATATGAAGTAAATTTTGGTTGGTCTTTCCGTATTTTTCATTTTAATGGTGCTAGTTTATTCTTTGTTTTTTTATATTTACATTTTTTTAAGGGTTTATTCTTTTCAAGGTATCGTTTAAAAAATGTTTGGGCTTCTGGCATTACTATTTTTTTGTTTGTTATAATGGAGGCTTTTATAGGTTATGTTTTGGTTTGGGCCCAAATAAGTTTTTGGGCTTCTGTTGTTATTACAAGTTTATTAAGTGTTATTCCTGTTTGAGGTCCTTCAATCGTTACTTGAATTTGGAGTGGTTTTTCTGTTTCTGGGGCCACTTTGAAGTTTTTTTTTGTTTTACATTTTTTAGTCCCTTGATTTGTTTTGGTTTTGGTTTTATTTCATTTGATTTTTTTACATTCTACTGGTAGAACTTCTACTGTTTATTGTCATGGTGATTATGATAAAATTTGTTTTTTCCCAGAATATTGGGGAAAAGACGCCTATAATTTGTTTTTATGATTATTTTTTTTTATTTTTTCTTTGTGTTATCCTTTTATTATAGGTGACCCGGAAATATTTATTGAGGCTGACCCTATGATAAGACCTGTTCATATTGTTCCTGAATGATATTTTCTTTTTGCTTATGCTATTTTACGTGCTATTCCTAATAAAATTTTAGGTGTATTAGCTCTTTTAATAAGAATTGTTGTTTTTTATTTTTTTATCTTTTTTTCAAATTATCATAGTGTTTTAGATATTTTAAATAAATTTTTTGTTTTTAATTTTATTTTGATTTCAATTATTTTAAGATGACTCGGGCAATGTATAGTGGAATATCCTTTTACCTTTTTAAGTATTGTTTTTGCTATTTTATATTTTTTTGTTATTTTTATTTTACTTTTTATTTATATTTTAGAAATTTTTATTTTTTCTTAATTTTTACATATATAGTATAAATAAGATACATTAGGTTTAGGTCCTAAAGATTCCACATATGTTTTTTTTCATAATTTTCATATTTTAAGTCTCTCTAGTTATCCTTTTTTAATGTTTTTTGCTTCTTTAGGTCTTACTAGTTCTTTAGTTATTTTTTTAAAATACGGTTTATGTTTGGGTTTTTTTTTTTCTTTTTTTTCTATTCTCTATATTTCTTTTGTTTGATCAAAAGATATTTCAATAGAGGGTTTAAGAGGTTACCATAATTTTTTTGTTATAGATGGTTTTAAATTTGGTGTTTTGTTATTTATTTTTAGTGAGTTTATATTCTTTTTTGGTATTTTTTGGACTTTTTTTGATGCTGCTTTAGTTCCTGTCCATGAAATGGGTGAATCTTGGTCACCTATAGGTTTACATTTAGTAAACCCTTTTGGTGTACCTCTTTTGAACACAATTATTCTTTTGAGTAGTGGGGTTTCTGTTACTTGGGCCCATTATAGTTTATTGAGAAATAAAAGATGTACAAATAGTTTAATTCTTACTTGTGTTTTAGCTATTTATTTTACTGGTATTCAAGCTATAGAATACGCGGAAGCGAGTTTTTCTATTTCTGATGGTATTTTTGGTAGTATTTTTTATCTTTCTACTGGTTTTCATGGTATACATGTGTTATTCGGGGGTTTATTTTTGTTTTTTAATCTTATTCGTTTATTAATATCTCATTTTAATTATAATCATCATTTAGGTTTAGAATTTGCTATTATTTATTGACATTTTGTTGATGTTGTTTGGTTATTCTTATTTGTTTTTGTTTATTGATGATCTTATTAATTTTTTGCTGTTTTAGTTTATTTTAGAATGTTTGATTTGTAATCATGAGGAATTTAGCAGCTTTAATATATTTATTTCTTCTTGTTTTGTTTTTTTTTTATAATCCTTTTTTTTTTTTTTTTTTTTTTTTTTTTTTTAGTTTTATTTCTATTAATATTTATTGTTGGGGCGGGCTTTTTTTTTTTTTTGATTCTTTTGTTTTTTCTCTTTTAATTTTAATAAGACTTTTTATCTTAGGTGTAGTAATTATAAGTGAAAAAAATTTTAATTTAATTATTCTTTCAGAAATTTTAGTTGTTATATGTGTGTTTTTTTTTATTCCTGTAAATATTATTATACTTTATGTTTTTTTTGAGTTTTCTATATTTCCTATTTTAGTAATAATTTTAGGTTATGGTAGTCAAATTGAAAAAATTAGTTCTTCTTATTATTTGATTTTTTATGCTTCTTTATGTTCTTTTCCTTTTTTGTTTGTTTATTTTAGTAGTGATTTAAGTTTTATATTGGTTTATTTTGATTTTTTTTTATCTTGGGAAGTTGTTTTAATCTTAAGTCTAAGTTTTATGATAAAGTTTCCTGTTTATTTTCTTCATCTTTGATTACCAAAGGCTCATGTCGAGGCCCCTACTACTGCTAGTATATTATTGGCTGGTCTTTTATTAAAATTAGGTACCGCTGGTTTTATGCGTATTCTTGGGAGTTTAAATTTTATTCATTTGAATTTTTGGTTTATTTTAGCCTTTTTAGGAATGATTTTGGCTTCTTTTTGTTGTATTTTTCAAAGTGATTCTAAGTCTTTAGCTGCCTATTCTTCTGTTACACATATAAGTTTTCTTCTTCTTTCTTTTCTTTTTATGTTTATAAGGAGAAAAACTAGAAGTTTGATACTCATATTATCACATGGTTATACTTCTACAATTATGTTTTATTTAATTGGTGAGTTTTACCATTCTTCTGGTAGTCGTATAATTTATTATATAAATAGATTTTTTAATAGTAGTATTTTTATGGTTGTTGTATTTTCTTTTGTTTTTTTATCTAATAGTGGGGTTCCCCCTTCTTTATCTTTTGTTTCAGAATTTATTACTATTTCTAGAGGTATTTCTTTTTTTTTTTTTAGTTTTATTTTAGTTTTTATTTATTTTGTTTTTTCTTTTTATTATTCTATTTATTTAATTACTAATTGTTTAATAGGTAAAAATCTTATTTTTTTCAATACTTGGGGTTTAGGTTTTTCTATTCCTCTAGTTTTTATAATATATAATATTTTTTGAATTACTCTTTTTATTTAATTTTTAATATTATTTTTTGATTAAATATTTATATTATTTTAAGTTTAAATTTTAAACATTCTGAAAGAAGTTATTTTTCTGTTTGGTTAGAAAGTTCTAACCATAAAGATATTGGTACTTTGTACTTTATTTTTGGTCTTTGATCTGGTATGGTCGGTACAAGATTATCTCTTATTATTCGTTTAGAGTTGGCTCAACCAGGTCTTCTTTTAGGTAATGGTCAATTATATAATTCTATTATTACTGCTCATGCTATTCTTATAATTTTTTTCATAGTTATACCCAGAATAATTGGTGGTTTTGGTAATTGAATATTACCTTTAATATTGGGAGCTCCTGATATAAGTTTTCCACGTTTGAATAATTTAAGTTTTTGATTGCTACCAACTGCTATATTTTTGATTTTAGATTCTTGTTTTGTTGACACTGGTTGTGGTACTAGTTGAACTGTTTATCCTCCTTTGAGGACTTTAGGTCACCCTGGTAGAAGTGTAGATCTAGCTATTTTTAGTCTTCATTGTGCAGGAATTAGTTCAATTTTAGGGGCTATTAATTTTATATGTACTACAAAAAATCTTCGTAGTAGTTCTATTTCTTTGGAACATATAAGACTTTTTGTTTGGGCTGTTTTTGTTACTGTTTTTTTATTAGTTTTATCTTTACCTGTTTTAGCTGGTGCTATTACTATGCTTCTAACAGACCGTAATTTAAATACTTCTTTTTTTGACCCGAGTTCTGGTGGTAATCCTCTTATTTATCAACATCTTTTTTGGTTTTTTGGTCATCCTGAAGTTTATATTTTAATTTTGCCTGCCTTTGGTATTGTTAGCCAAAGTACACTTTATTTAACGGGTAAAAAAGAAGTCTTTGGTTCTTTAGGTATAGTTTATGCTATTCTCAGTATTGGTTTAATTGGTTGTGTTGTTTGGGCCCACCATATATATACTGTTGGTATAGATTTGGATTCTCGTGCTTATTTTACTGCTGCTACTATGGTTATTGCTGTCCCTACTGGTGTAAAGGTTTTTAGTTGGTTAGCTACTTTATTTGGTATAAAAATGTTATTTCAACCTGTTTTATTATGGGTTCTTGGTTTTATTTTTTTATTTACTATTGGTGGTTTAACTGGTGTAATTTTATCAAACTCAAGTTTAGATATTATTCTTCATGATACATATTATGTTGTAAGACATTTTCATTATGTTCTTAGTTTGGGTGCTGTCTTTGGTATTTTTACAGGTGTTTCTTTGTGATGAAGATTTATCACAGGTTTTGTTTACGATAAAATGGTTATATGTGCTGTTTTTTTTTTAATATTTGTGGGTGTTAATATAACATTTTTTCCTCTTCATTTTGCTGGTTTACATGGTTACCCTCGTAAGTATTTAGATTATCCTGATATTTATTCTGTTTGAAATATTGTGGCCTCCTATGGTTCTTTAATTAGGACTTTTGCTCTTTTTTTATTTATCTATGTTTTATTAGAATCTTTTTGAAGCTGTCGTTTAGTTTTAAGAGATTATTATGTAAACAGTAGTCCTGAATATAGTATGGGTGGTTACGTTTTTGGTCATAGTTACCAATCTGAAATTTTTTTTAATAGTTCTTTTAAAATTTAGTTCTAGATTTTTAGTATAATTTAGTATTTTTAATTGCAAATTAAAAGGTTTAAAGGTCTTCAACAAGATAGGATAATTAAGTCCGCGAGGTTCATACCCTTGAAGTGTTTTTCTTTTGTTAAAAGTTTTAGTATAATTGAGTATGTTTCATTGTCAATGAATTGGTAAAAAACTTTTTCAGTCTTTTAGTATAATTTAAGTATTTTTGACTTCCAATCAAAGGGTTTTAAAGATTATTTTATAATTTTTTTCAAGGTTATAACCTAGGTTTTTCTAATAGCTTGTTTGCTAGTTATATGGATTGATTTCATAATTTTAATTGTAGTTTGCTTTTTGGTGTTTTAGTTTTTGTTACTTTGATGTTTGTTTATTTAATTTTGAATTCTTTTTATTTTAAAAGAAAAAAAATTGAATATCAGGTGGGTGAATTATTGTGTAGTGTTTTTCCAACTATTATTTTACTTTTTCAAATAGTTCCTTCTCTAAGTCTTCTTTATTATTATGGTTTAATAAGTTTTGATACTGGTTTAACTGTAAAGGTTACTGGTCACCAATGATATTGAAGTTATGAATTTAGTGATATTCCTGGTTTAGAATTTGATTCATATATAAAATCTCTTGATCAATTAGATTTGGGTGAACCACGTCTTTTGGAGGTTGATAATCGTTGTATTGTTCCTTGTGATGTTAATATTCGTTTTTGTATTACTTCTGCTGATGTGATTCATGCCTGGGCTCTCTCTACTTTATCTATTAAACTAGATGCTATAAGTGGAATTTTGAGGACTATTTCTTATAGTTTTCCTATGATTGGTGTTTTTTACGGCCAGTGTTCCGAAATTTGTGGTGCCAACCATAGTTTTATACCTATTGCTCTGGAGGTTACACTTCTTGATAATTTTAAAAGATGATGTTTAGGTATAGTTGAATAAAAGCCTTTTAGTTTAATTCGAGAATTTTTACTTGTGGTGTAAAAGGTTTTTTGGCTTAATTTTTTATTTTTTTATTTTTTAGTATTGCATACTATTAGAAGAAATTTTTATTTTTATAAAAAATAGAAACAAAGGGTAAAAGGAAAATATGGTTTTTTTGTTACAAAAATATTTTTATTTTTCCTGGTTTTGAAAAAACGTTCTTTGTGATATCTTTTTTATTTTTTTTCTATTAGAAAATTATAGATTTTTTTTTTTTCTAGGAAATTAAAAATTTGAAGTGTTTTATGTTTAAGTTTTTTAACTTTTTCTTTTTTTTTTTTGTAATTTCTTTTTTTATTTTTGTTTATTCTAAAACAAATTTATAATTTCTAAATTAGTAGGTTTAAAAAATTCTATTATTTATTATAATTTTATGAGAGAACTAAGAATCAGGATCAAATGTTTTTTAAAGACTTAGGTTTTTATATAAAGCTTGCTTCTGCCCCATGAATTTTTATTTTTTAAATGGCAGTCTTAGCGTGAGGACATTAAGGTAGCAAAATAATTTGTGCTTTTATTGGGTTCCAGTATGAATGAAGTTATTGGTTGGTTATATTCTTTTATTTTTTCTGAATTTAATTTTTGTTTAAAAAAAAACAATTATAATTAAACAAAGATAAGTCTTCGGAAATTCTTTTTTTGTAATTTCTTTTGTTTTTATAAAAAATTTTCTAGGGCAGAATTTTATATAAATTTTTTTACTAAAAATAATTTAATGAGTTACTCCGGAGTTAACAGAAATTCATATTTTATCCAGATCTTATGGTATTAATAAGTTTTACATCGATGTTGTATTCCTATATTCTAAAAGAGGAGAGGGTTTAGTTTTTAAGACTGTTCTTCTTTTAATTAATAGGACTTGATATTAGTTTAATTCATTGTAAGATAGAATTGTTTATCTTGTTAATTATTTTATTTAACACAACTAGTACGAAAGGAAAGTTGTGAAAATTTGAAATTTTTCAAATGTTTCTTTTTTTTATTCTTTCTTTTGTTTTTTTTATTAGTATTGTTTTTCTATTTCTTTTTTATTTTATTAATTTTTTTCTAAGAAATAAATTATTAGAAAAAAATAAAGTTAGTTCTTTTGAGAGGGGTTTTGTAAGTGTGGGAAAGGTCCAGAATTCCTTTAGAATTCATTTTTTTGTTATTATATTGATGTTTGTTATTTTTGATTTAGAGGTAGTAATATTAATTGGTCTTCTTGTTTCCGATTTTAATTCTTTTTTTAGTTTTATTATATTATTATTTTTTGTTTTAGGGGGTTTTTATATAGAATGATGATACGGGAAATTAATTTGAATTATTTAGTCTTTATTTAATATTTGTGTTTATTTGATTTTTTTTTGTTTTTTTTTTTTTCTTATATTTTTTCTTATATTTTTTAATTTTAAATTGTCTTTTTTTTTTTTTGATTGAAGTTTTCTTTCTTTAAAATTTAATTTTTATTTTAATAGTATTCTTTTTTCTTTTATTTTGCTTGTTGTTACTTTGAGGGTTTTAGTTTTTAGTACATATTATTTAGATGGCGAATTAAATTTTAATTATTATTATTTTGTTTTATTGATTTTTGTTGGTAGTATATTTAGTTTAAATTTTAGAAACAGAGTTTTTACTATATTAATTAGTTGGGATATTTTAGGTATTTCTAGTTTTTTTTTGGTTCTCTTTTATAATAATTGAGATAGGTGTAGGGGGGCTATAAATACTGTTTTGACTAATCGTCTTGGTGATTTTTTTATTTTTTTTTTCTTTTCTTTTAGTTTTTTCAGTAGTTTCTATTTTTTAAGTCTTTCTTTTTTTGTTTGTTTTTCTAGTTTAATACTTATTTTAACTGCTTTCACCAAAAGTGCACAATTTCCTTTTAGTGGTTGGCTACCAAAAGCTATGAGAGCCCCCACTCCTGTAAGTTCTCTAGTTCACAGAAGTACTCTTGTTACTGCCGGTTTAATTTTAATTATAAATTTCAGTGAAATTGTTTTTAATATTAATATTTCTCAGATTATTTTATTGGTTGGTATTTTTACTATATTTTTTTCTAGTATTACTGCTTTGGCGGAGGAAGATATAAAAAAAGTTGTTGCTTTAAGAACTCTTTCTCAAATAGGTTTTTCTATATTAACAATTGGTTTAGGTTTGAGTTTTGTTTCTTTTACTCATCTTGTGAGGCATGCTTTATTTAAAAGTTGTCTATTTATACAAGTTGGTTATATAATTCATTGTTCTTTTGGTCAACAAGACGGTCGTGGTTATAATAATTTAGGTAACATTCCTGTTTTTATTCAACTTCAATTACTTGTAACTCTTTTTTGTTTATGTGGTTTATTTTTTTCTAGTGGTGCTGTAAGGAAAGATTTTATTTTAGAAATTTTCTTTTCTAATTCTTTTATGTTTTTTTTTTGTTTTATATTTTTTATTTCAGTTTTTTTTACTTTTGGTTATAGTTATCGCTTGTGAAAAAGATTTTTTCTTAATTTTTCTAATTCTGTAAATAATTTTAGTAGTGGTTTTGTAATAAATTTTTTAAGTTTTTTTTTAGTTTTTTTTTCAATTGTTTTTTTATGGTGAATAAATTTGAATATTATGTTTTTGCCTAGTTTTTTTTTATATATAGATTTTTTTGTTCCTATTTTTTTCTTATTTTTTTTTGTTTTTGTTTTTTTTTTGAATCTGAAGGTTATATTAATGGAATTAATTTATAAGTTTTCTGTAGATTTTTTACCTAAATATTCTATTTTATTAATAAAAAGAACAAAATTTTCTGAAAATTTTTTTACTAGTCTTAACTCTAATGGTTTTAGTTTCTTTTCTTTTCTAAATTTTTTTTTTAATAGGTCCATAAAGGGTTTAAATTTTAATTCTATTGTTATTATTATTATTGTTTTATTTATTTTTTTTTAGGGTTTTAGTTTAAAAAAAATATAAGTTTTGCATACTTGAGATAAAAGCTCTAAATTCAGTATTTAGTTTAAATAAAATATAATATTTGGGGTATTAAGATTTTATATACTGATTTTTTTAGACTTTTAGTTTAAAAAGAATTTCCCACTTACAATGGGGGGGTTAAAAGTCTTTTATTGTTTTATTTTTTTTTCTCTGTTTTTTTTTGTTTTTTAAGTTATATTAACATGGATCCTATAAAAAGAAGTTTTTTTTTGGTTCTATCTCTTCTTTTAAGAATACCTTTAATTTCTTTTTATTTTTATATTTGGTTTTCTTATTTTATTTGTCTTCTTTTTTTGAGCGGGGTTTTTGTTATTTTAGTTTATTTTTCCAGTCTCTCTAGTGTAAGAAACACAAAAATACCTTTGAGAATTTTTTGTTTTTTTTTATCTTTTTTTTCTTTTTTTCCTTTTTATTTTTTTTATTATACAAATTTAAGAATTAATAATTTTTATTTTAATGTTTATTGATTAATTATTTTTTTTATTATTACAGTCTTATTGGTTTTTATAAACTTTACTAGTTATTATTTGAATTTTTCTGGAGCTTTGCGAAAATATTAATTTTTTTGGTTTTTCTAGTCTCTTTTTTTTTGTAAAAAATATAAGGGAATTTTATATTTTTTAAATATTTTTACGGGTAAGTCTTTTTAAGAGTTAGTTTAATTTAGAATAATTGACTGTTAATCAATAGGTTTTTCTCTTAAATATTTTTATTTTTTAGAATTCTTTCTTTTTTGTTTAAGTGACGTCGTTTATTATTTGTTCTAATTTCTTTAGAATTTTTAATAATAAGTTTATTTATTATTTACAGTTATATATTAAATGAAATAATATTTTTTTACTTTATATGTTTTAGGGTTATTTCAAGTGTACTTGGTATATTAATAATAATCGGTAGTGTAAAATTTTATGGTAGGGATAATTGTTTGTTTTAATATATTTAAAAACAGATATAAGTTAATCATAAACTATTGGTCTTCAAAACCAAAAATTTTAATCTGTATTGTTTTGATCTTTTTTTTTGTTTGTTTCCATCCCTCTTTTTCTTCAATTATTTAAATCCCCGGATCTTGTTTGTGAGGCTTTTAGTGCTCAGGCTAAAAAAAATTTTTGTGAAATAATTAAAGATTCTGGCTATAACCCGGATATTTATAGTGATCTTTTATCTTATAATGGTGGTGTGATTGATCCTTTTGAAATTTTGAAGGAGGCAGGATATATTTCTTTTAACCCAAATGATTTGAAACCCCCTAAAATTGAAAGTGATTTTAATACTTTTGATTTTTTGTTTTATTTATTTGATATTTTAATTGACGGGGTCCATTTTTTTTTTTAGATCTTTTTTATTTTCTGCTTTTTACCCTTTTGGTTTTATATATAAAATATATATTATAAAATAAT